GAACAAACATTGAATAAGACAGTACCCGAGGATTCACAAGTGGCTGAATATTTATTCCATAAGGGCTTATTCGATTCAATCGTACCACGTAATCCTTTAAAGGGTGTTCTGAGTGAGTTATTTAGGCTTCACTCCTTTTTTCCTTGGAAGTAAAATTCAATTAACCGGATCCTAAATTCATTTCTTTTTTAGTTCCTTTTTTTCCTTGTAGCGAGCAAAACTAATAGATAGTTTATCGGAATCAAAGTCAAAATCCATTTTTCTTTTTATAAAGAATTCTCAATAAAATTCTTTATTTTTTAATGGTCTTCCTGATTAGGGGTCGGGAAAGAAACCTCTTTTAACAACATAAGTAAAAAAGAAAATTCTTTTTTCTGCGAAATTCAAATTAGGCAAGAAAAAGAAACCGAAGGTCGTCTTCCCTTCTTGTTGCGTATGTATCGCGAATTCAAATAGAGAAAATATCGATATAGAGTATCTTTTCTTTCTACTCGAATCTCCCCCTAAGCCCCTATTTTTTTACTAATAACTGGTGTTGTTGGATTGAATTAAAAATTATAACAGAATAGTTTACGAAATTCAATTTTATTTAGAGTTAAAATTAATATCAAAATTGGAATTGAATTGAATTTTCAGACAAGACTGGATTATCATCCATATATTTATATCTTTCATATCGAAAGAGAAATAAGATAATATTGTATTGAATTAATTTCTATTTATTTAATCTCGTGAATTTCTCTATTTTCTATTTCATTTTGATTTCTAGTTGATAATAATAGATAATAAGATATATAGAATATATAGAATTTTATTTCTATTCTATTATTTCTATTATATAGAATACTCACTTCGATATACTAATTAGTATAGAATACTACTAAGAATTAGTATAAGATATGTTTATAGTAATAACAGGTCTAAATATTCAATCGAGGTACCCATTCTATGACAACTCTCAATAGCTTACCCTCTATTTTTGTGCCGTTAGTAGGACTAGTATTTCCGGCAATTGCAATGGCGTCTTTATTTCTTTATGTTCAAAAAAACAAGATTTCTTAGATCTTATGGGTTCAAATCTCATCCATTTTTTTTTCAAGACTTAGATATAGCTAATACAGATGTGCATTTAGTAGAGTATGTTATGGTATAACATAGGGGCATAAATGAAGCAGCTCTTATATATCCGTAAATAGATGCTCCAAATATACAAACAATATAGGGAAATAAGTTTCGAATTATTTCCAAATAGATTGGAATCGAGGCAGATGCCTGAAACGGAAAGTCGATCTATCTATATGTATGTAGATATTTCTAGAAGATCCTAAAAAAGGGATATTCTTTTATTTTATACCTAACCCATTCGACGAATTACTTCGATTATTCCTAAAGGAAAGGGTTAGATGCGAATGGCACTAGTTGATGAGAGTTACTTCGGAAACAAAAAGTTTCTCCATTCCAATAAAAAAAAATGCAACTAGATCTAATATGAGTTGGCGATCCGAACATATATGGATAGAACGTATAGTGGGGTCTCGAAAACTAAGTAATTTCTTCTGGGCCTTGATCCTTTTTTTAGGTTCATTAGGATTCGTCTTAGTTGGAACTTCCAGCTATCTCGGTAAGAATTTTATATCTTTAGTTCCATATCAGCAAATCGTTTTTTTTCCACAAGGGATCGTGATGTCCTTCTACGGGATCGCGGGTCTCTTTATTAGTTCCTATTTGTGGTGTACAATTTCGTGGAATGTGGGGAGTGGCTATGATCGATTCGATCTAAAAGAAGGAATAGTGTGTATTTTTCGTTGGGGATTTCCTGGGAAAAAGCGTCGCATCTTCCTACGATTCCGTATGAAGGATATTCAGTCGATCAGAATAGAAGTTAAAGAGGGCATTTATCCTCGTCGTATCCTTTATATGGAAATCAAAGGACAGGGAGCCATTCCATTGACGCGTACTGATGAGAATTTGACCCTGGGTGAAATTGAGCAAAAAGCTGCCAAATTGGCCTATTTTTTGCGCGTACCAATTGAAGTATTTTGAAATGAAATAGCAAACAAAATATTTCTATAAATAAAAACTATAAATAAAAAAAAAAGGGGGGGGTTCTTTTAAGTCGAAATCGGAATACTATTCCTTGAAATGTTTGTTTTTTTTTAGTTTCGCTTTAGCATTCATCGAGAACGCGAAGCAGTTTCAAATTGGATCAATTAGATTATCTGTAAACAAGATTTTTATTATTTCTTCATTTAAAGTCGACTCTTTCTTATTCTATATTCTTTCTAGATTCATAATCAATGAATGGGAAATCAAAAAAAAAAGAATAGATTCCGGGGTTCGATGCCTTATAATAGAACTTATGTTTGATAAAAATAGTAGATCGCAGCGCATAGATTCGAAGAATGAGGCGAGTTCATTAGCAATTCAAAGTCAAAATGGAAAAAAAGAAAGCATTTCTCCCTTTTCTTTCTGTTATATCTATAGTATTTTTGCCTTGGTGGGTTTCTCTTTCATTTAAGAAAAGTGTTGAATCTTGGGTTACTGATTGGTGGAATACTACACAATCCGAAACTTTTTTGACTGATATTCAAGAAAAGAGTATTATAGAAAAATTCATCGAATTAGAAGAACTCTTCCTATTGGACGAAATAATAAAAGAATACCCCGAAATAGGGTTGCAAAGGGCTCATATAGGAATCCACAAAGAAACGATCCAATTGATAAAGATAAACAATGAGGATCATATCCATATGATTTTGCACTTCTCGACAAATATAATCTGTTTCATTATTTTTAGTGCTTATTCAATTCTAGGTAATAAAGAACTTCTTATTCTTAACTCTTGGGTTCAAGAATTTCTATATAATTTAAGTGACACAATAAAAGCTTTTTCTATTCTTTTATTAACTGATTTATGTATCGGATTCCATTCGCCCCATGGTTGGGAACTAATGATTGGCTATGTCTACAAAGATTTTGGATTTGTTCATAATGATAAAATTATATCTGGCCTTGTTTCTACTTTTCCAGTCATTATAGACACAATTTTTAAATATTGGATCTTCCATTATTTAAATCGTCTATCTCCATCACTTGTAGTGATTTATCATTCAATGAATGATTGATCCAACTCGAATATTGCTTACTTTGCACATAAGCAAAGCATTTTAAGACGTACCCACTCATTCGAACCTACGGAGATTTCCCCTCGAATATTTTATATTCGCGTAAAAGAATTTACGTAAATAGCAGATTTGTGGATAGGGAACTATCCGAGTGACCTACCTCATTTTATTGTAGAAATTTTTGGGATCAATGATTGGACTATGCAAATTCAAAATAACCTTTTTTTTTCTTGGATCGCGATAAAGAAAGAAATTATTCGATCGATTTCCGTATCGTTTATGATATATATCATCACTCAAGCATCTATCTCAAATGCGTATCCCATTTTTGCTCAGCAGGGTTATGAAAATCCGCGCGAAGCAACCGGGCGTATTGTATGTGCCAATTGCCATTTAGCTAATAAGCCCGTGGATATTGAGATTCCGCAAACAGTACTTCCTGATACTGTATTTGAAGCAGTTGTTCGAATTCCTTATGATACGCAAGTGAAACAAGTTCTTGCTAATGGAAAAAGGGGGGGGTTGAATGTGGGTGCTGTTCTTATTTTACCTGAAGGATTTGAATTAGCACCCCCGGATCGTATTTCACCCGAGATGAAAGAAAAGATAGGCAATCTTTCTTTTCAGAGCTATCGACCCACTAAAAAAAATATTCTTGTTATAGGTCCTATTCTTGGTCAGAAATATAGTGAAATAACTTTTCCTATTCTTTCCCCGGATCCCGCTAATAATAAAGATGTTCACTTCTTAAAATATCCCATATATGTGGGGGGGAACAGAGGAAGGGGTCAAATTTATCCCGACGGGAACAAGAGTAACAATACGGTTTATAACGCTACAGCGGCTGGTAGAGTAAGTAAAATCATACGCAAAGAAAAGGGGGGATACGAAATAACTATAGCGGATACGTTAGATGGGCGTCAAGTGGTTGATATTATTCCTCCAGGGCCAGAGCTTCTCGTTTCAGAGGGCGAATCTATCAAACTTGATCAGCCATTAACGAGTAATCCTAATGTGGGTGGATTTGGTCAAGGGGATGCTGAAATAGTACTTCAAGATCCATTACGTGTCCAAGGTCTTTTGTTCTTCCTGGCATCTGTTATTTTAGCACAAATCTTTTTGGTTCTAAAGAAGAAACAGTTTGAGAAGGTTCAATTATCCGAAATGAATTTTTAGATTTGCAAATTTATAAATCTCAACTTCGGAAAGGAAAAGGAATCCAATTCTTATTGGTGTTCTGCATGATCAAAAATTATGAACCAATTTTTGCTTGTTTCGAAGTCATTGGGAGTTACTTATACTCTATTCCTATTCATAGTAAGAATATTATAAAGAAATTTTTTTGACTTTATCTCTTATTTTTTTTTTCAATCAAAATTGAACCGAGTGACTCTCTTACTCTTATCAGAGAATGTCTTAATAGTTTTCTATTCTAATAAAAGAGAAAATTTCATCGAATACAGAATACTAAACTTCAGATAATAAGTAAGTGCAGAATAGAAAGCGTTTATTTTCTTAGTTTATTATTGTTGTCGTCACAAGAAAGAAATGTGCAAAATTTCTTTCTTGTGACGACAACAATAATAGTTTTTGATCCCGTTCGTCTAAGATAACTATTCTTAATCTTATTTTCTATTTTTTGATTGCTCACTACTTTAATCTATATTTTAATTAAATATAGAAATAGAAAAAAAAAGGTTCTGAGAAATCCGTAAAAAAATCAAAAAATAGAAAATAGAGCGCAATTTTTGGAGAAAATAGAACTTAATGGAGGTTTATTAGAAAAGAAAGGATTTGAATAATATCTGTACTCGTCAAATAGATATATTATAATTGGTTCATTTAGGAAAACGAAATCAAGTAATTTCAGTCTAA